ACTTGAAAACGGTGTTTCTGTTCAGAAAAGAAATGTTCCAAATGTTCCTGGAAATTCTTGCTCCCATTGGACCATTTGTATCTATATGCATCAGGATCCCGATTCATGGATCTCTCGGTTCGAGAAATAAGAGGATCGAACCATTTCTTCTGAATCTTTTTCAAATTCGATAAATGTTGGTTGATCGTATATTTTATTATAGTTAGATGATTCAGAGGATCATTTCCTATTTGATCCCTTTGAATTCCATATTCGAAGTTGCGATCGGATCGATTCATTAAAAAGAATCGATTCGATACATTTCTTATGTACCCATAGGCGCTATATTGGATTTGAATCAGATTTCGGATCAATCTATATTGATTGACCGCCTCCATTATGTTGTTGCTAGCAAATACCACTATTTTTGGTTTTGGATCATCTTCCAAATCATTCCCGCAGGAGATCCGGACCGATTTTTTTCTGATCCTTCGATAAAAAGATTCATTCTCTTCATAAAAAATAGGAGGTAGAACCACTAAAGATTTCCTTTTCGACTCATCCCTGGAGTTGAATACCTCATTCAAGAATTTTTTTTGATCCAATCCGTAGGAATCAATAGAAAAGGAAAATCCCTTATGATACACCAGATCCGGCTCGGTTATTGATAGAGTGAATAGATCTGCCATTTCTTGAAATCTCTCTTCTGATTCAAAATCGTGGTGTAACGTGTATCCCCCTTTGTTCCGGTCATGGAATAGATGAAATAAATCAAAAAATGGATTTTTGTTCAAGAATGAAATCTTATTGGAACTGTCCATATCCGGTTCATCCCTCGGAACCATATCACATCCCGGATCTGATGAAATAGGATGAATTGAGACGGTATTTTGTAAATACGTAATTATCTTGAATATATCAACCATTTCTTTATTTTCCGATCGCCTGGAAGGGACAAAAGAAACATCTTGTTGTTTCTTCAACAATTTCTGATCTCTAGTGGACCTCTCCGTAGGATTCGAACCCAGATGAAGTTCTGACCATCTGTCAGAGAAAAAAGAACGAATTGATCTTGTAGGATTCCCAAGAAATTCTTCGATTTCTTCCGGAAGCAGATGATTATTCATCTGCTTCTCACGTTCCGTGAATAGCCGGGACATTGAGGAATATTCAGAAAGGCATTTCGGGAATCGATCTGATTCTATCTCTGTTCGTTCCGTTTGAAGAAAGGAAGGATCCCAAAGAATCGATCTTTCTTTTAGTTGCGGAATCTCTGTTTGATTGATCAATGTGTGATATTCCGAATCCTCATTCCTAATGGAATCGAAATGATCTCTGGATTGATCAGAAGATCCTTTCCATTGGCTAGAATCCGTTACTTGAACGAAAATAGATCTTGTGGAATCATATTGAATATTTGACGATACATTCCGTACCTTGCTAAAAAACCGATCCTTGTTTACCAACCACGCATTGTCTAACCAAATCCAATTTTCTCTCGATACGTTCCTCAAAAAATCCGATTCGTGCTGATTCTTCCCCCAACTAACGAAGAGATCTTGGCGGAATTGCCACATATGATATTGAGCACAATTTTGCAAAGAAATACCCCCCTTGTTTCTCGAGAAGAGATGGGAAAGATGCTCAATATCATTTGATTGAATAGTTGCCTCAGCTCCTTGTTGTTTGAAGAAACCCCCCACTTCAATTGGTCTTTTTTCACGAAAAGCAGACATGAGATAACAAATCAAGTGTTTCACTAAGATTTCGAAGAGCTGTCCCGAATTCAAGTTGATTATGTTTCGCTTCTTCCTCGGAGAAAGACGATCAAAGAATTCCCAATCATGGTCCTTGCGGATCGGATCATCCGTATAGGATACAAAAAGAAACTCCAGATATTTGATATCTTTCTCTTTGAATGAGATCTCAATTCCAGCTATGGTTTCATTAGCTATCTTACAACTAGAATCCCTCTTTTTTCCGATCCGGTTCCTCCACCACCGCGAACCCCAGTCAGGCATGATACACTTTTTAGTTATTGGGAGAACCCAAGTACTCTCTTTCGAATCCATGAAACAACTCTCAGGGATCTTTTTCCCTTTTGGAAGATACAGGAGCGAAACAATCAACCTATTGATATTGGAAGACCAAAAAGATTCTTCCAACGTATCATTTCTGGGTCCAATGGAATTCATAGGTATAGGAAGAAGCCCCATCAAATAGAGATTTTTTCTTTCGACCATATTTCGATTGTTAATACAATATATAAGGACCGCTACTACAAGCAGCACTACACCTTTGATCGTGAAATATCGATTGCTTGTTGAACCCTGTGAATCACGCGAAAGTGAAAGTAGGATACTCCAAATTCGGGGGTCAAAGAGTTTCATAAAACGTTCTTGGTGGAAAAAAATGTGAGTGAAAGATCCCGCTGAATCGAATTGGGTCCATGAATCTAAGAAATAGTGGGAATTCTTGATCTCTCTCAATATCTCTCTCAATTCGAAGATCCAGGATTTGA